TGATTCTTTCAATCGTAGCATCATGGCGACCCTTTCCTCCCATTTGTAGCAGTGTACAGAGTTCGTCCTTTACCTCCCCCCTTTTCGTTATAAGGTCTTGTTCTTCTTCCGGGGGGGCGAGGCGCAGGTCCAGATCCATATTCTCGTCTTCCTCCTTATCCGCGCAAGCAGCGAAGATGATCAGAGGAATAAGAGGCGGAAAACCGAGTAGATCCAAGAAATAATTAAGTGAAAACACTACCAAGGGGGACGAAATGACAGAAAGAAGATGACAAATGGCTACTTGAATGGTTTTGCTGCTCAAAAGACTCTCTCTTGTATTCTTCATTCTCAACAGGAATGCATCAACAAAACTGCCCTTCCATATAGATCGTCGTGGCATGAACTTAGTCAACATGTTCTCTACTGACTATAAAAATACTCCTCCTCCTCCTTCTCCTCCGACGATCGTCGTTGGTCCTTTTGACATAACATTCTCGGCCGTAGTAGAAAAAAATGAGTCCTCGTAATAATTTCAGTACAAAAGAGGACTAAATCTACAGCTCTGGGAGAGAATTCCATACTTTTAAAACTGATAGAGTCAAGGGGCTTTACTAAGAAACCGACTAAGGATCATCGTGAAAATAAAGAAAATGATAGGAACCATCAAATGCCAACTAAAACCACCGGGAGACGAAAACCAACAGAAGAATGAGTAAATAGAACCTCATAAACCCAGAATTTGCAGCAGTACTTGTGTTGCTGCCTCTTGAGCTCCTATGAGGATGAGGAATAGCCATTTCAGAACTAGAACCACTATAATTGGGTTTGTTGCATTCAAAGACTGTGCTGCTCCCGAAAGAAAAAATAGGGAGACTTGCCCGAGCGTGCGTGGCGCTCCTTGCTGGCGGAGCCGGCATACCGAAAAAAAAAAAGCCCTTTTTCCGATGACTTACGCCTTACCATGGCGTGACTCTTGTTTTTGAAGATTTTTCTAAGAGAAATCCCAAAAGGCTACCTTTTCTCTCTAATTAGAGCAAGCCCGACCGATGAGGAGGCGGAGCCGAGTGGAAACGTTCTACTATATCTTCAAATAAGATGATACGATGTCGGTCGGTCGCCCTGTAGCCAGTGCCTAGCTCAGCTCTTACGAGTGACGAGAACACCGCCACTGTACATATTTCTTTCAAAAGATGAGAACACGTCCGCCAAAAGCAAGAGTGAAACTACGAGCAAAAAGCAGGCGTGCTCTTATTATACGATACCACCTCCCACTTTTGGCGCACTTGTTTGATGAGCTAAGCGCTTTAGTCAGATCAGCCTGACGACGACTTAATAAAGTCGAAATCAATCTCCCTTCCTTCTTTCTTTAGCTGTCGAATGATTGAATTTTTATCGACCTATTAGTCCTGGCTTATAGTCTTCAGGCTAGGCTTGCTTTCAAAAAGTCAGGTTATTCAATCAACTTACTTCACTATTAATTAAGTGCTATGGAATCCAATAATAAGTAATAATGGCTGTGGTCCTTCCCTTCAAAAGGATTCCTCCCTTAACAATGCGAGTCCATAAGGCAGGCTTTAATCACTTTAGTCTCATAAGGCAGGTTTAATCACAGCTTGAAGTCTTCAAGCCTCAGGCGAAGAGGTAAGACGACCTTAGCTACTTGTCCGAAGGCTGGCTGCCCAGCTCAACAAAAGCCTGGCAATACAACTGCTTTTCAGCCGTATCTTACAGGTCCCTTCGCTTCACTGCTTCCTTAGGCGACCTATCGGACTCTAAAGGTATGCTCTTGTCTGGCAGCAACAGGAAGGAGAAGGGGATTTAGACAACTTAGGCTACTTGTCTTAACAGTCCCCCCTAACCCCCTCCGGGGGAATGAATCCCTACACCTAACCGTTCCGCCCCTGACTCGTATGCCCCCCCCTCATCTATAAAGGAGGGTACCTTCGCTACACTCGACCTGAAAGAACAAAGGGAATTCCTCAGGTAACTTTAGTCTTCTCTTTCAAAAAGAAAACATTCATGTTGGCATACTTTAAAGGAAGGAGTGACTATTGGCTATTAGTCCGAAGGCGAAGGCGAAGCAAGGAATTCCGCTAGTTAATGAGAACCGTTCCACTCGTGCTTGAACTGGCTTAAGGGAGTTACCAAGGTTAGTTCATTTTGGTTCAATGTCCAGGTGTTCAAGAAATTGCGTATAATAACACAACTTGATGTGCTATCCGGATAGCTGAGGGCCGGTATCCTGTTGGGTGCACATCTGGTTGCGTGATTGGGTATTGTACTCTAGGTTGATAAGAAGGGTGAGGGATTGCAGACCTTCTGTGAGCACCGAGGTGCAATGATCCTGTCGGACCTTATAGTCAAGTTTTCCGGCAATTACCTACTATTGGAAAACCAATTTAGGGCCCCAATCGAAATAAGTCCGGCATATCGGCAGTGAACAATGAATGTATAAAAAAAAAAGCAATACATCTGTTGGTGTTACGATGACCTGACTGACTTCTGCAGCTGCGAACTGTCTTACAGCTTTATTCAAGCTTGGGAGCTTGACTCTCGTACCCATCGGTACAGACTTACAGCGGAAGATTCAAGCGCTTGAGTTCAGATGGATCAGTTGAACGTTTATCAAACTGGCTTTTGGACGAGGGGATTACCAGCCTTTCCAATTGGTGGAACAACTCGAGAGAAAAAACCAGATAATAGCCGTAGGAATGTCTCCGCAGATTGCTATTCGAAAACTCTTTCCGTGGACCAAGGCCCGCAGCAGCAGGTTATCATGTCACCATTGAATAACATTCATACGACGATGCCTTCAGTATTGGAAACGACCTACCAGTTGTGAACCTTCCAGATAAGGTGAACTTGGTTAATCGAGCCCTCAAGAGGATAAGTCTAATGCTGGTGCCTTCCTCGTAGGGTTGATAGGAAGAGATGGGGAAAAGGGGGCAAGGACAGTCGAGGCATGAAATAGTGCTTTTATGATCCGGTCATTTCCAAGTACGTCTCATCTGCTGCCCACTGCTTCATCCGCCGTTTCTGCGGTCGCCAAAAGCCTACCATCTCTTGCGAGTGGGCCGATCGAGATGTATTTTTCGGGTGGATCCAGTATAAGGGAATAGATCCGGACAAACCTTCCAACGAGCGGAATGGGAGTCGACCAGTGCAATCTCTGGGGGAGGCTGCTACCCATACTAAGGCCATCTCGGGCATGGGAGGGAAAGGCGGCGGACAACCGACTGAACCGGGGAGCCTAAACAGCATTTATGATGGCCGGTTGAAAAACGGCTTCTATAGGTGGTTTCGTCACGGATCGGTTGACTCGTGACGATTGATTGCTCACAATTAGGCTTGGGGAGGTGATCCGAACCGCTATCGATACGATGCGGGGCTTATTTGCTGACCCAAGCTGTAACGAACTTGACTCGAACCAGCGCTTCCGGATGCATGATTCGAAACTCTCTCTAGTTGAGAGCGTTAGCCCTTGAAGCAAACATTAGTTGTCCAGCCTTGCCTTCGAAGGTATGAAATATATGCAGCTTTTCCCTCGTCCACTGATGCTGATGCCTATGGATCCGATAAAGACTGAACGTTCGATTACCCTGGTCCACACCTCCTTTGCTCCAGATATTCGTGTAGGGAAGAAGGGTACACTCGCCTGCTAGTGGAAAAAGGGATCGCATATGAATCTTTCTCTGTGGACGGGACGGATCATCTCTCCCTGAGGAGAACCAAATATCCATCACTCTCTCTCCTTTTTGTCGGGCAAGCCCTCCCATGTTAGTCTCAGCAGTACTGGAAACTGAAACAATGTCCCTGGCCTCGAAAACCCCGGATTCGGGGCCATCCCTGCACCCCTAGCCTACCCGCTTCGCGAAGACCGAGCCAAATCAAACCGATCTATCATGATCTCTTTCTCAGCTCGTCCTCCCGATGATGAGGCAAGCAGCTGCTGTTGGGCTTCTTCCATGCGCCCAACCGTTCCTAGCTTCTCGATGACAGGGTCTTTCCCCCCAAAGAATCCCTGTCCCGTGCCGGTACAGATATTTCATAACAAGCCTGAAAATGATGAGCCCGCCTTTGCGGCAAATTCTCTCTGCCACCTTTCCGGGTAAGCTTCAATAAGTTCTGGATCAATGTATGAAACTGGTTCATGGGATTAACCGTGTCAACTGCTGAATTAATGGGCGGTTCATCCACAGGATTTGTACCTAAATCTCGATCAGTGGTGGTGGATATGAACCTTTTTTTTTCCCTTTCCGCCTATGCCCCGGGCGGAATAGGCAAATGAAAGCATTACCCATATTCAATCGGTGGTTCTATAAAAATGGAAAGCGCTCCACCTTATTCTGGCTTTGAGGCATGCCTTTCTCCCGGCTCCTATGGTTGGCGTAGAAAGAAACCACGAAAAGGTCAAGAGAATCCGCTGCCGGTGATGCTGCTTTCCCCCACTCCGATGCTGCTGACTGTGATGCTGCTTCCTTATTATTAGAAAGGAAAACTGGATCTTCATCAGCACGTCGGATCTGCTGTCTCTGTGCCTACCTATGGCTATGGAATTGGAAGGGATGGGAATAGATCTACTGGCCTCGGAACCGAGCGAAGGAATTCCACTCTGCTGGGACGGTTCAGGATGAACCGAGTATTTCATGGGCTCTGTTTCTGTATCCGGGTAGGGCTATGTTTTTCGATCCCAATAGGGAGGAGTGCTAGTAGATATGATGGTAAGTCAACTGCTTAAGGCGCAGCTTCCCCTGCCTCTGCTACCATCTTCGACTCTATCCCTGATGCCTTTGGCTTTGGTTACCTACTGGACGCGCCGGGGAGGTTACCACCAAACGCAAGGGAGGACAAACAGAGGGAGCGGAGCACAAAGCCAGCCCTGGGAAAGTCGCACGGAACCCTGGCCCTATTTCACGAGGTTGCACTGACGTAGACAGATTTTGAGAAAACCTACTTTTAGTGACCTTTCTTCTACTAGCTAGTAGTACGATCAACTAAAAACCATCGATAGACCCGCTTCCATCGCTTCTTCAAGACCTATGCACTTCTTCCTCCGTCCCGGCCGTTGCCGAGCAAGTCTTCTTCGCCACCCCTTCTACTGGTCGGACCCTCACTCCATGAACACTAGGCGAGGCTTTTATTCGCAATAGCAGCCTCTGCCTACTAATCCTTGCTTTCTCTGCCGGGATGGGTGGGGATAGGTATTTTTGGGGGCAGGACTGACCAACAGAGATTCAGCTAGACGTCCGCAATGGGAAGTAAGCGCATCAGGGAGATGGACGGATGAAACAGAGCAAGGGAAGGCTTTCACTTTTGATTGAAGGATGAACAGAAAATGCCATGTCGGGAATAGGGGGCCTTCTCTCATGAAATCTTGGAACATCGCCTTCTGCACATCCGAATGAACATCTCGCCATTCGCCTATCCCCGTCGGGGGAGGGAGTTGGTTGTTTGAACAACTCTTCGAGATCTCTCTGGCACATGCCACTATTTTTTCTATGGATGAAGCGGATCGGACAGAAAATATGAAAAGGTGCATTTCATAAAGAATAATGAACCTCCGACCGGCTAGCAGCGGCGGCCTCCCACACGACCTTCTCTTACTGATGATGATGGGCTAAGGGCAAGCTCTCTCTCCACTATTCCATCTCCATCGATTGCATGCATAGAGCCATCTTCGGTTCCAAAACCTTCTGCTCTGGGGTCAGAGTTTTTTGTATCCGTTCCATCTCGACGGTTCCAAAGCCGAACAACGAGAGATGGCTTCGTTCCCCTCGTTCCCGGATTCAGATAATTGATTGGAGGCTAGGGTGCATAAAAGATATAGATTCCCTCGCTTTCTACTTAACCGGATGTACAACGAGCGGAAGCGAAGGGCTTCACTTCACAGAAGCCCAAGCGGGAGCGGAAGGGGAACTAACAGATAGAGATTCAAGCGGTCCCACAAGCTAGCGCGCACTGCAAGCCGTTTTCTTCGCAGCTAGCGCGCACTGCAAGCCGTTTTCTTCGCTGGATCAAATCAAGAGGATTTCTTTCTTATTTTTTTCCATGAAGGACAGTTCAACATGTTTGCCTTGTTGGCAGCTAGTACATAAAAAATGAGATTTTTAATCTAAAAAAGGCAAAGAGTTGATCAGCACCCGTAGATCAATTTGCATGTCCCAATCTGTGGTGCCACAAGAATGCCGACACTTTCTTTCCGGATATTCTGGCTTTAGCTGCTGCTAAAAATGCAAAAACTTTGTCATCCTCCAAGACATAGAGCTCCCCATGCTTCCTCCCTCTAGCTATCATTCTGCCCTTAGGTCCTTCACAACGGGTAAATTCAAACTTGCATTTTCAATCCTTGGTAAACTGACTCACAGACAGAAGTTCTTGACTTTTGGAACCGGGAACTGAAAGTTTTCCAAGCGTGGTAGAAATTGATGCAGTTCCTATATGGGAGATTGGGAGAGGAGAGCCGTCACCTGTGTATACCATGCAGTTACCTCTGTACGGAATCATACCTAGCAGGTTTTCAGGCTTGTCTGTGACATGATTGGAAGCACCAGAGTCAGAGTACCACAATGGATCTGAGGAGGAATTCAAAGTCATAGCAGCAAGTTGATGTGAAAGGCTTTCCTGCTGTCGGATTGAAGCGGTGATAGCAGTTAAGGGTTCCAAACCTTTCTTTCCACCGACAAGACAGGCAACGGATCCGTCTTTTGCTTCACTGGGAGACCAAAAAATACTGCAAGAGGAAGACAGGCTTGAATTCTCCTCCGTCCCCTTGTCTATCATATCTCTTCCTCTGGCTTGATTCTTTGCTCCTCCTGGTACTCCTGAGCCTTCCCCTGGTCCTTTGTTGGCCCTCCACATGCGGTTGCTCTTACTGGTATCTGGTTCCCGGTTGGTTCCGCTGCCGCTTCCACTTCCACTGAAACTACTCGCTATGTCCCCCTTCACACTCCCGGGCATTCATCCAATATGGCTAATCCTGAGGAAGGCAAGTCGCTTATCTCTCATCTCCTTTTGATCCACATGCCAGTAGTCTTGTCTTAAAGCTTCAAGCTAAGAACTGAAAGCTGAAAGCGGAAAGCTGAAAGCCAAGCATTAGTGCCAGTAGCCAGTAATGACAGGTGGGTCTTTTTATCGGATAACTACGTCCTCTAGCCCGAGGTTTTCACTTTTTCACGAGAGTACCCCCATTGACTTCGGCTTTACTAATGACTGAATCAGCTTCGTTGAAACTCTTATTGTGACTAGCATTTGCTGCTGCAGAAGAAACCTGTTTAAAAATTTTATGCTCGATAAGGCATGAGTTCCAGTAGCATAAGTGTTTCCTCATAGGAACGCCCACGAATCTGATCAATGACTCTTCGCGCTTTGTGAGCAGACATACATATATGTTGAGCTAAAGCTTGTACTTGTGTACTCGAGCTCCTCTTCATCTTCTGCTTTTTCAAGGTCTTCCTATCTATTCAATCACTGATTCCGAGAGAGTTGGTGCGGGGCAAGACCCACCATCTGATCTGAGCAGCTTAAGCCCACCTACTTTCGAACGGAGTCAACGAAAGCTTCTATTTCAACGCATGTCCGGGCGGGAAGGAACGATGAACGAACGGAGCAGATATAGATAGTAGGGAACTCAATCAGTGCTTCTGAAGAGGCGAGGAGTGGATTCCCCATCCGGACCGATTCTTCCTACGCGGAGATCGGCCTATGAAAGATACCTGGATTCGCCTGCAAGGGGATAAGGAGTTTTGGGTGCTGGAGATTCGGGTCGATGCGGATCGGAGTGAGAAGAGGTCTTTCATCCATCCATGACGAGAATCAGTATATGCCTATCGTAGGCTTAGAGTGATTTTCGGGAAAGGCGAAACTGAAACTTCAGTGTCTAAGAGTACTACCTTCGAGAGAAAATCCGTGCTCCCCATAACGAAGAGAGTTTTTTGTTCCCCGGCCGATAGGAAGAAAACGCTTAGTAGTACAACTCATAGCATGGAGGGTGACAGTCACACATATCCTCCTGATTCACCAAACCAAACCTTTCAAAGACGGCAGTTCGGGCTTCTCTAAAGGGAAGCCCTCTCTTCTGCCACGCGTTCCTATCAATATCGATTAGAGTATATTGAAAGACAAATTTGCATGCGTCCCAACGGATACCAAAAAGTGGAGTTAATGCTATATCTCCTCCTTTCCTTAGTAGGGTTTATCCCTAAACAAGATACCGAATCAAGCTCATTTAGGGCGAGTGTCACGATGAAGGGATTCCTCGAAAGAAGCACGAGCTGAGCGTCTGAAAGCAGGCACGCTTTGGGATGGGAGTAGTTGGGAGTTGGTGCGATTAGTTGCTTTTAGTTTCGAGTGAGTTCAGGGATCCCTTTTAAGAAGCCCTCGGTATGGGGGGAGATCCAAAGGGGGTATGTTAGTCAAATAGAGGGGTCTCACGGGGGCGTAGTCCACGGCTTTAGCCTTAAGCGTCGTCGGGCTGTCATTCTTGTATTGGGCGAACCAAAGCGTTAAATAGCGCCGGCGTGCAGGGAGTAGTCGTCTTGTTGCTGGTAGGTGCGACTATGTGAGTTGACAACAATACACTGCGGTATGTGTGAGTCAAGATTTTCCTTAGTGATCCGAAGGAGCAATTGGAGTTACTGCAGACTGGCTTCCTCCCATATACCCCCGCTGACTGTGCTTGCTTATGCTTGCTTTGAGTACGCTTGACTTTGTCTGGGTTCGTCTAGCTTTGCATTGCTTGCCTTGGACTCACTTTGCCCAGCTTTGCATCCCCCCCGAAAAAGCTCCTTTCACCCTGGTCCCATTCCTGTCATTTACTGAGCCATTTTGATAAATGTTAATACTTTCTCGGTATATGAGATAGAAAGTGTGTCGGTTTCAAATGCCCCCTTCTCGAGTGAAAAGCTCGTTTTAATACTTTCTCGCTATATGAGCGTGACTTCATCCCATTTCTCATGCTGACTCTCGAGTGGGCGAGTTCAATCAGGTTTTAATCATTGCTCGCTATATGCGCATGAACTCAACTATTTTCGAGGCGAGTGAAAACAGTGTTTAATTTTCTGCTATATTCGCGTTCAAGTCTTTCGGTTTCAAATGTCCTTCTCGAGTTCAATCTTGTTTTAATTCAATTGCCGCTAAGCGCTATATTCGCATGACTGAATCGAATTGCGAATGCGAGTGAGATCTTGTTTTAATCATTTTGCAAAACTATTCGAATGAAATGAGTTACGCGCCAAAGCAACTAAGTTAAGGGCAAGCGGAGGCAGCTTCTTCGTGCTATAAGTGGGCGCGCCTTACTAGTAGGGGAAAACTATATACGTCGTTTTTCAGCCCCTACTCCTATAAAGGCAGGCTGCCCTATTGATCGCCGCTCTACCACTGGACTTTGTGTCTTCCTTTGAGACTCTCTTTTTTCCTGGAAGAGCAAAAAGCAGGACACTGTATCCAAATCCAGTGCAGAGGCAGAATACTGGGCTATGTCTGCAGCCACTAGTGAAGTGGTTTGGTTACGCAGGCTTCTATCTGATCTTGGGGTTCATCTCACCGCTGCAACGCCTCTTCATTGTGACAATAACGGCGCTATTCAGATTGCAACCAACCCTGTCTTTAATGAGCGTACCCATAATAAACGAAGTGGCCTTACTCATTTAGGGCGCTTCACTCGCGAGAAGTGCTTGGATTAAAAGACAGCCCTTTATTTCGTCCGACCTTCAGATTGCAGATTTGTTAGATCCGCCGGCCAAGCCTCAAGCGTTAATAAAATTCTTTAAATATGGTCGATTGTTTCGATGTTATGATATAATTCGAAATCAGGATAGTCCTTTGGCTATCGATCGTTTAACGACGGATAACCGATTTGACGTTGTTCAATGTTTTCTTTGGAAGAGAGTTGGCGATTGGTACCGCCAATTTAAAGTTTGAAGATCGCGGTCCATCAAGAAATTGGTGGCTCGAGTCAGATAGGCCCTGACTACACGGAATTTTGGATGGGCCTCTCACTACAAGCCTACATGTGACTGAAAGCTACATTGGAACGGGGGAGTACGGAACTATATCTAAGTTACTTAACAGAATCTATAAAACCTGACGGCTGCCCTATCACTACAAGCCTACATTTGAACGGGTGCCCCTATCACGTAAAGCCGGAATGAAAAACAAGGGAACGGAACTATAAATCTAAGTCACGGAATCGAACGGGGGAATTCCTAAAATAAAGCTTTTTGGATGGGACCGCAAATGACATAAGCAGGAAATGCAATATTGACAGTTGTATCCAAAGCCGAATAAAACGATCTTACCTCCGAAGGAAGCGTCACTCTTCCGAGGGTTAGGTTGGTCGAGTGAGTCTTTAACTTCCTCTCCCACAACCACTTAGTTTCATCCGAAGGTGAGAAATGGATCCCATTAATGCGAGTGAGTAAACAACTAGTTATGGAGTCTAATTCCTAATCGTTGAGATTTCTCCTTCAGCCGAAGTTCCAAGATAACTCCTCGCCAACCAAATCATAAAGCTCTGTATCGAGAGGTCTTTCTTGTTGGGAACTCTGTTTTGAGGGTGGTTTCCCCGTTGAAAGGAAAGGAATAACAAGAGTGGAGGGGAGATCAGCCATACAAAAACCTCCCAAAACTGGACCAATTCACCTTTACCCACTTGGAAGCGGACCCCTTTCAGGAACTCTAAGTACCCATTCCGAATGCCTCTCCAAACACTGCACCCGTAGGTAGAGCGAACCACTCCGCTGTCCCAAGCAAAGTTCCTACACCGCCTAAATGACCCTTTTCCATAGGCACGCAGATTCTTCACCAAGCCCCCAAACATCCATAAAAAGATTCGAAAGATTCCAATTATTATTAATAAAGATAAGAGGTAAAGACGAAGGTTCACGGTCTGTGGACGATTGATCCATTTCCGCGAGAACTTAGCGATGGAAATTTCCTCTATCCCTAGACTACATATTTTTGGATACCGTCTTCGCACTACCGGGTGAAGCATTGCTTTGTCTTTTTTTGTTTGTTCTTTATCAGTAGTGTTTGCGTTAGAAAACAATGGTTTCCTGAATACCGATACAAGTATGGACAAAAGTGGATTCATTGAGTCGCCGTTCCATTTGTAACAATTCTTAAACCTTGTTTGTTCCCTATAACCGCTCAAGGTCACGGCTAGTAGAGCAAGCAAGGTTCTTATTTTTATGTTTGCTTTCTTCAAAAAGAAAGATTAAGAAAAAGATTATGGGCCTCAGTTTTACTGAGAAACGATTTGGGAAAGGAACGTGTACCACTAGTGTTACCATGTTCTCTTACTTAAGGAAGCTTTGAAAGCCTGTAATGTAATAAGACTTCTTTATTCGAGAGGTATGGGATGAGTTCTGGCACGGAACTCATCATTTACGAGAATTCAAGAAGATAATTATCTGATGTTCTCTCTAGCGAGTACGCATGCGTGGTCTTTGTTAACTCCTAACTGTCTCTCAGCTTGAAGGTAGGAAGGCCAACTTTCAGAGAGTCAGCTTTTACAGGTCTTCGAGCTTTTAGGTATGCCTCTCTTTCGAGAATTTCATAACCTTATGGCAAGTAGTTAACTCCTTACTGGTTTTCAAGTAGGATGATTAACTGCTTACTGGCTGTCAGCTTTAAGGAGTTTGTTTGCTGGGAGGTGCTTAACGGCTATTTTTCCTTAGACCGAAGGCCTCTTAAAAAGTCTACTCAGGGGGCGCCTACGAGGCTTTAAAAAGATGCGATAATAGGCCTTTCTCCTTCGGACCCTTTTAGGCCGGCACTAAAGAGATGCTATCGAACTGCCGATTGGGGGGAAGCGTATGCATCGAACCATGTCTTTCCATCTCCATCTCTCTCCCACTCGATCGACTGCTTCCTTCCCCGTAGCTCTTCGATGCCTTCATTCCCGTACGAATGGACCAGGGGTCATAGCACTTGATGGCTATCCATCCTTTTTTCCAACCGGCTTAGCTGCGTCCCTTCGACTCCCCTAGCTGTTCCCTGTCAACTGGACCTTTCGAACGAGAACTGCTTCACCGGGAGGCGGGGGCGATTGGAGTGGGATACACGTCAACTGCTGCCTGGATTGCATATCTTCCCCATGGGCTAATAGGAATGCTGGGAGCTTGGCCCGCGATTGAAAGCATTGGAAAAAAGGGATGGATTGAGTGCGGGTGGGTCGAGATCCTTACATACGGATATACGAGTAGGGTTCATAGCTCTTGGTTGGCTGGTTGACACGAAGGGAGACGGTTTTTGGGATAGATCAGGTTGGACCTTCGGATTGCCAAGAGTAGCTAGCTGGCCCCGAGCTTCTGTTCCATTCCATTCCCACTTCTTGAAATCGAGTCAATAGATGGGATGTTTGTTTCCAATTACTTCATTCCCACTTCATTCATTCCAGCGACTCCTCTGCTTCCATCTCATTCTCTGGTCACGTAAGGGAAGCCGCGTCTCTCAAAGCACCTAGCTTAGATGATGAAGCAAGTGATCCAATGGTGTGTTCGAATCCTTTCCATCATGAAGAAATCAGTGGCTCGACTCCCAATGCAGGCTAAGCTCCCCCGGAACCAGTAGCGGGCTTCAAAAGGAACGATAGAAAGCTCTGACAAAGCGGAAATCTTTCTATCGGTCGAATCCCTGTAACCGAAGTCTCTCCCTCTCTATTCCTATCCGAGCCGACCATAGCCTAATCCCATAACCCTTCAAGAACCCGATAGCAAGCATGTGTTGGCGAGTCAACCGATTCTCAGTCTTCTGAATGAGATCCGAGCTAACCAAAGCAATCGAAAGGCTTTCCATCTTTTTTTTGCAGGCTAACGGGCGTTTCGTCGTTCCTGAACCGGCAAGGGAAGCTACTGGCAACCCCTCCTCATGTCATTAGTAGTTCGGAACACAAAATCCCGGCCTATATACGTGCCGATCCATTCGTGGAAAAAAGCTCGGGGCCAATGATAGCAGTGAGTTTCTCTATCCGTGTCGGATCCATAGAGTTATCAAAGTCTCTGACTCCCTCCTCGTCGTTCGAGGGTTGCATGATTCCATTGGAGGTGGCCATCATTGGAGTCAAGCAATTGATCTGTCTAGGAGATGCGCAACTCATTTTTGATCGGATTAAAGACAGATATGCTTCACTCCTGAGCTAGCTAAATACAGGACCTTGGTAAACGCAATGATCAGCAAAGAACAAGAATAAGGACATCTAAACAGAGCTGCAGACTGGCCGGATGAGCGCTGAAGCATTTCTTTCTCGGCTTCCGAAACAAAGGCTTTGAAGACAACAAGCAGATTCAGGTCTGAATGGAAGGAGGCAGAGGCGACTGATCTTCCTAAAGGAGTAGTCGATCCGGAGACCTTGTGTGATCAACACGAAAGGTATATGACAAAACAGGAGTGGGTTTCCAGCTACTCCAGAGAAACATGTTGTTTTGTGGACAGTCGATTTATTCTATTAACCTGGAGGGTGGAAAAATAAGGTAGCCGTAAGGAGGGGAACCTCGACTGTGGCTTCTATGTTTTCTCCTTCTCTAATCTTCATGATATGTTCAAGGTTTGGTTTGATGGTCCCTGGATAGTGGGATATCAAACCTTGATTTTGGAAAGATGGCATCCAAACTTTAACCCCAGAACTGCGCGCCTGACGTCGGCTCCGGTGTGGGTTCAGCTTCCGGGGTTGTTGCTCGATTATTGGAAGGAACATCTAATTATGGGCATCGGAGATCAAATTGGTGAAGCTTTGAAAGTTGATCATCTCACTCTTGGAAAGATGAGGGGTCAGTATGCGCGTCTTTGTGTTAATATTGATCTCTCGAAACCCTTGGTGAAAGGGATTCATCTTGGAGTTGGGAACGGTAAGTATTGGCAACCCTTTCGATATGAAGCTGTGCCAATAGTGTGTTTCTGCTGTGGAAGGATCGGGCACAATGAAGAAAGCTGTCCTGAAAGAGTTAGTGAGAAGACAAATGAGGAATCGGAGGGTGATGCAAGCAATGTTGCTGCAACTGATCCAACCTTCACAAGAAGAGAAGGCAAGGCGCCTGTCCAAGGTGACATTCCTGCTCCATCACCGGAGGATGAATACGGGTCCTGGATTCTGGCGAAGCGTAGGCGAAGGAAGAAATCCGGGAATGCGAGCAATAACCAAAATAAATCTCAGAGTAACCAAAAGCAGAAGCCGGACCCTCGTGAAAACCGTGACCGGTCTGGTGTAGGCAAAAATTCCGGCGCCAATCAAAGTGGCCGGCGGCCGGAAAACAGAAACACGGGAAAGGGCAAGGAGAGAGTTCCAACAAACACGCGATCTTCTGTAACGGAAGCTAACGTGGATGTTCCACCGGGGTTCGAAGGTCACGATCATCGGAGCAATCAACGGAGTGTTTCCTTCAGTAACGGGATAAATCCCTTATTCGAAGGTAATGTCTCTGGGTGGCGAAACTTCGAAAACTCATGAAGTTTCAAACCTTCCGCTTTCGATAAGTATATTGGGTGCAATAAAAGGTTGACGTGCAGAATAAGGCTACTGAAGAAAAGGCAACTGCTGAAGTGATTTCTCAATCAAAAGAGAGAGTTCCTGAATTTTCGGAGATGGAGGTAGAGAATCCCCATGTTGAAAATAACCACGTTACCGTTATAGATGGAAAAGAAGTCTCTGACCCCACCAGCTCCACGGGTGTTGCTGATGCGGATATGCTGATTGTACCTCAATCAAATCCTCAGACTGATGGGGCCCATGAGTCGTCCTTAACAATGCATGTGGTCAATGAGAGGCCTGAGGAGTCATCAACAGATATTATGAAGGAAGGGACCCACACTGGTCCAGACTACGTGCATGGAGTTTCTGAAGCCCAAATATCTGGAAAGTCAGTGACTAACTTGATGATTTCGAATGAGGGAAAAAAGGCAGATAACCCCACATTGGTGAATGGAGATGTAGGCAGCGCTGGCGGCAATAAATTTGTGCCTCAAACTGTCGCGGAAGCAAAGCTGAGAAAGCCAAGCCCGTTGGTGGAATTTAAGAAGCATAATTCGACCTCCAAATCAGGTGAAAAATCCAAGGCGAAGATGGCCAGCATGGCCAAGAATGGAGACTCTCATATTAGTTCCAAATGAAGGTGTTCTTCTGGAATTCGAGAGGGGCGGGCGGACCCTCTTTTATTGCTGCCATGAAGGAATTCCGTAAGAAACACAACCCGGAGATAATGGTGATTGCTGAAACTCGGACTTCGGAAGCAAACGCAATGAGGCAGCTTCGGAAGCTCCGTTTGCACGATCGTTGCATTTGTATTCATCCGGAAGGAAGAGCTGGTGGTATTTGGCTTTGCTGGACTGACAAGGTACAGATTTCTGAACCCCTTTTCATATCTAAGCAAGCCATTCATGTTCTTGTTTCTGAACCAAATCAAGATCAATGGTGACTCTCTGGGGTTTATGCAAGTCCCCAATATCTCCGACGGAGATTATTGTGGGAGGAGTTTAAAAATATTGCAGGTGAATGGAGTGGTCCGTGGATGGCGGTCGGCGATTTTAATTCCATCACTACTTCATCTGAAAAGTGCGGAGGTTCACGTACTTTTCCCTCGCTTGCTTCAAATGAGTTCAAGGAGACTATTGCCCAATGCAACTTCTTGGACCTCGGCTTCTCTGGTTCAAACTTTACTTGGACCAATAGCCAATTTGGTGGTGGTTATATAGCAGAGCGCCTGGATAGGGCTCTTGCTAATGGTGACTGGAGAGTCAAGTTTAGTGATGCTACGGTGAATCATCTCGCTAGAGCGAAATCAGATCACAATCCTTTACTTATCTCGACTGCCCCAGACCCTGGTCCTCGAAGGCTCCCTTTCAGGTTCCATGAATTTTTGTTAAGGCACCCATCTATTGTGGACGTGGTCAGAAAAGCTTGGCACAATCATTCCCCGATGCCTTCTAGCCTGAGACTTTCCCTAAATCTGGACAGGACAGCTCAAGAATTAAGAAGATGGAACCATACGGTGGTGGGGCTGAATATTGATAAAGCTCTTACAAGATTACAGGCTTTACAGGTGGAGATTGATAATGCATCCAGGCCCAATCTGGCGAAACTCAAAGAAGAGGCTGAAGTGCGCAAATACTATAATGAATGCCTACTCCAAAAATAAATTCTTTTGAGGCAAAAGTCTCGGGTTGATTGGCTTAAGGAAGGGGATCGGAATACCAAGTTTTTCCATCCCTTAACCGCAGAAGCAGGAATCGTTTATCACAATTGAGGCTTGATGATGGCTCAACAGTTTATGGGCAGCAAAACATTAAGAATGAAACAGTTGCCTATTTTCATAATCTGTACAAGTCGGAGAATCCTAGATTACGGGCCAAGCTGATGGGAGTTATTCCTAGACTGGTCACAGATGAGGAAAATGAGAGATTGATTTCCATGCCAGAAGAAAGCGAAATAAAAAAGTGTTCTCAATGCCCAATTCAAAAGCACCGGGACCTGATGGATTTTCAGCTTCCTTTTTAAAATCCTTCTGGGCCACTGTTGGAGCTGATGTGGTAGATGTTATACAGGACTTCTTTTCCTCTGGGACCATGCCTAGAGGTCTCAATCATACCTTCATTGCCCTTATCCCCAAAGGTGAAGGTTCCTCTCGCTTATCACAATTTCGTCCCATTAGTTTATGTAATGTTGTTTATAAGGCCATTTCCAAGATTATGACTAACCGGCTGAAAAAGGTGCTTCCAAAGATTGTTTCCTCTAATCAGGGTGCTTTTGTTCCGGGACGGAAGCTCCACCATCAAGCAATCCTTGCACAAGAGCTGGTTCATGTTTTGCATAAATCAAAGGCCAGGGATGGGTATGTGGCAGTTAAGGTGGATATGCGACAAGCATATGATCGGATAGAATGGGTTTTCATTGAGGAAACCTTAAAGAAGCTGGGGTTTCATTCTACCTTCATTGGCTGGATTATGGAGTGTGTGACAACTCCAACTTTTTCTACCTTGATTAATGGAGAACCCTCCCAAAGTTTCAAGAGCTCGAGGGGACTTCGGCAGGGTGACCCACTTTCCCCTTGACTTTATGTTCTTGGTATGGATGTATTCTCAAGATATCTGTTGGAATTGGCCTCAAGAAATACAATCAGAGGTATTAAAGTAGACCGAGTGGCAACCCCTGTCACACATCTGCTTTATGCAGATGACTGCATTCTATTTTTTGAAAATGCCACTGGTGTTATTAAAAGAGCTTCAAAGGCCCTCAACCTGTTTTGCAGAGCCTCAGGTCAGTTGGTGAACTTTACTAAGTCACATTCCTACTTCAGTCCTCACGCCCCAGCTTGGCTTAAAAGAAGACATGGTAGGATTTTGGGCATGAATGAAGGTACTTTCCCCTTCAACTGGGTATTCCCTTAAAAGTAGGCTGCCTTAACAAGGAAGACTGTAGACCCCTGGTGGATCGGTTCAGTGGGAGACTACAGGGATGGAAATAACATTTTTTATCCTCTGCTGGCAAACTGACACTCATTAAGTCAGTTCTAGGAGGTCTTCCTATGCATTAGATGACCTGCCTAAGGATTCCTGTTTCTATTGCTGAAGAGCTTGAAAAATTGGAGAGAAACTTTTTGTTTGGTCTAAAGCTGGAGGATTGGAAGGCTTTCACTGGGTTAATTGGGAAACAGTGACTAAGCCTTTAGACAAGGGTGGTCTCGGTATAAGGAGAGTTTCCATGGCGAACCAGGCGCTTTTGGGGAACATGAGCTGGGATTTGGCAGTGGATAATGAAGGTCTTTGGAGCAGAATTCTCAAGGGGAAGTATTGTATCAGTATGGAGGGCTTAACTCCCAAACAAAGATCGCAAACTTCTGCTGTGTGGAAGGCGGTTAGTTGGGGATGGAGTTTAGTCTCTAACAATGTTTGCTGGCGAGTAGGGAATGGTGCGTCCATAAACCTTGAGGATCCCAACTGGGGTGTCGCGGGTGGCCTAAACATGCAGGTTGTAGCAGCAAATATCCAGCAGGTTGGTTGGTCACTTTGAAAAGGTTGCGGATATCATTGCCCTAAAAAATGGGATTTTCCAATGGTGCAGGAGATATGGGGTGCGCAGGCTGCGGAGAGTCTTAAAGCTATTCACTTACCGAAGACAAAGCAGGCGGATAAGCTGGTATGGACGCAAAACTCCTCAGGATGCTATTCAGCTAAAGGGGGTTATCGAGCTTGACCAGCGCTAAACACACACTCCACCCTGGCGGAAGGTTTTTGGAGGGCGATATGGAGGCTGCCTGGACCGAGGAAAGCGGTCCAGTTCATTTGGGCAGCTGTCTTGAACAGTGTTCCAGTTGCAACGGTCATCTCTAACAGAGGAATACCCAGCTCAAGATTGTGCTGCATGTGTGGGATAAGGGAGGAGACAACTGAACGGTTTAAGGACGGATGGAGGGATCTGTTCGCCCGAGGAAAGGCCCCCGCCGCTTGAAGGGCAAGCGAATGCACGAAACTCCCCCACCTTAGGTAAGTTCGTAATGAAGTCCATTGAGACACTCTCCCAAGGTCTCGTTGGAACAGCTGCCTATGCTATTGGGTATGCTTCTAGGTCTCGATCACGAAGGTCCTAATCGTCGATAACGATCTATAAAGGCGACCACGATCACGAGAAGCAAAAGCTCGATCTGGATCCGAAATGGACTATGGATTATTGGTCTATGCGGGATTCGCCCCCCGAACATCAGGTTTTCGAGAAAGAATAAATAATAAGAATTGCTGTTTTAGCCGCCTACCGGCCAGGCTTTTTGACAGTTCTTTCGCAGTCTGGGAGTTCATCTCCATTCATCACCCACTCACTTCTGGGAGAGAAAGGGAAGCTATCCGGTAAATCAATCTGATCTTTTCTGGCAAACAAACCACTTTGATGGATGGACGAGAAGAAGAAATGAATCGAAAGGTTGCTTCTCCATCCAGTAGAATCGATAAGTTGTAAACACGTAAAGAGTGGTGATTTCAATTCTTCCCCTCTCCTGACTTTAGGTGGGAATGAGAACTTCATCTATCGTGACCGAACAAGACAGAACATCGTCAATGCATCTCTCCTTAGGAGGCGAGCCAAGAAAGCTTGTTCCATTTTATACGGAGATCTACCGGCGGCTAGTAATCTGGAGGACACGAGGATAGGGGAACCAATCCAAGAGAAATGAGGTTCAGAACGAGCGTAGAATTAAATAACCTCTTAAAGTCAAGGTTTCAAGGAATTGGTTTAAAAGGGGCAGGCGGACGGCCCTCTTATTCCCACCCTTTAAGGAGAAGTAAAGTTGTTTGCTCCTCCATCCGGAGAAATTGTTTGATCAAACGAGGGAGTTAACGTACCCACTGCTTATCGCACTTCTTATTCCCGCCCACCCGCTTCTCTTTTCCTTCTGGAAGTACTCCTTTTCCGACACCCGCGATCGATTGAAAATAAATAGGCTGTCTCTCTCAAAGTGGTTTGTTTCCCTATCGAAGGAATGCATCCACCGCCCGAAAAGAGGAGATTTTCCAATGAGATCGCAGGTTTGGGTTTGGGAGAATCTCCATCAAAGTTGTTCGTCACCTCGAGAAGAAGCTTTCTTTCCTTTCCTTAGCCGGAAAAGAGGTCGGGCCCGGAGAAGACCTTATTAAAAGAAGATGGGAGGTGTAGGCTATTCTACCCAAGGTAGGCCCCTCGACTTACCGAGAGTTGATCCGGGGTGGAAAAAAAGTTATCACCTTCCTTTGTTTGCCGTCTCTCCTTATTTCCGTCTCAGAGGTAGAAGAGGTGGGAATTGGACATTCACTCCTTTCCTTCCTTCCTTCGCGGTTCGGTGAACCATCCCAAATGTGTCCTTCTCTTTTCTCGAATCCGACTAGAGAAGGGGATCCGGTGACGAAGAACAACTAGGCAGACGGAGGTTTTGGATAGAGGAATGGGATGGAGGTTCAGGGTTTTGCTGCTTTGATGGATGGAGGGTTTCTGAATAATTGAATTTCCGGGCCGGATCCATCTTTAATCAGAACTTTATTCCCTATAGGTAAATCCTTTAATCAAAAGTAGCTTCTTCCTTCCTTTCTCCTCCATCCAGATTCGGTAATCTCCTCCCCGTGGGATTCGATAACGAATCCTTCGGTTGCTTATCCTCTCACCCGAGCCCGGCAAGGAGAAGAAGATCAACTACAGGAAGGAGAACCCTCCTTTAAAGAGAAGCCGATTGATTGACCGGAGATAAAAAGAAGTTTATTGAATCGTTTTAATCCCGCGTCGGATTGATAAGTTGTTTGATCCCGGAAAATAATATAAGTAAAAAAAGGGGAAGATCATCTCTTTTCGGAGGCTCGCCGATGCTACTCTTAACTCCTGATTAAACAAATGAAGGGCATTTCGGGTTTGAATGGCCGGTAGTCCGGTGCTGCGGCCAGCAATGATGATGTAGCAGTCGAAGAGGCCACGCTTCTCTTTTCCTTTGATGGCTTATTTCCTTATCTTCTCTTCCGGTGTCGTATTCTCTGAAACAACATCTCGAAGGGGTGGGAGGGAGGAGCTTCTCTTTTCCGCTTCAATCTCCTTCCTTTGGTCAATCTTAAGGCAGAGGATATCGACTGAAGATACTCCCCTGTTGGTGGGCTGATGACAACTCATCTTTTTCGGGCTCCTCCCTTGGAGATCAATAGCTTCCTTCTCCTTAAGACTTTAATCCTCTACCCTTCCCCGGTGGGAGAATCTCCATCGTTGTTTCCCCGCATTCGATAAGAAGAAATGGCCCAACCTTGAATCTTCTATCCCAATCGGAGTATCCATCCCCAAAACCTCGGATTCGATAATCTCCTCCAGCCTTTTGAGATGAGCAGGACCCACTCTTTCCAACCGGGAACGAAAACCCTTTTATCTCCCACCCAACCCGATCCATCAATATCATTTATGGATTCAAGGAGCGGAAATTACTAAAGGATCAGTTGTTGGTTGGGTCGAGACTTATTTTGGTGACCGATTCCCTTCCAACTTCTCAATCTGGGGTGGTGGGTCACCTCATTTGCTCTCCTTCCTTTGACGGATGTGCCACCGATCAAGAATTGGATTGGTGGCTGCCTTCTCGAACGGGGATGTAAGAAGAACTTATCCTCCTCCCCAACCTTGCCTCCCATTTATTCTGAGACGGCAAACGAATAACTTCTCTTTTTCCGTCCGTGGGTGAGGAAGAAGGAATTGATCGACCGATCCGATCCTTCCAAGAGAAGAGATAGAGAACTCTTCCGGCCGGTTCAATAAATCTGCTCTTTTCCGTTCAAACAACTCACTTGAGGCGGCTACCTTTGTTTGTTTGGGATATTACCACTCCTCTCTTGGTAACCAGGGCTGGGCTTTCATCCATTCATCCATCAAAGGTTGGAAGGCGGGTTATCTCCAAAAGGCATCGACCTCTCCTTGAAGGGGAGGCTTACTCACTATCCATCGGTCGGCTGCTGCTTGAATCCATCCCTTTATGTAGGAATCACAAAGCTTATCGAATCAGCTAAAAGTTTTCAAGGGGAGGAGGCCATTTAAGGGTATCCGGAGGGGAGGAATCCTCTTAAACGGGGAATGCTACTATTGAGACGGCTGCCGACGAGATGAAGTCAACTCGGGAGGTGGATAGAAGGATAAGAATCGGTCGACCAGTAGCGAAGGAGTTGGGATCCCACCCGGAAGGGGACAAGGGCAGAAGCTTGCTCTACTACTGCTGGCCAAGATCTTCTTTCCTGAACTAATAGCTCTACGTCTCGAGGTAGGAATCCTATCGAATGCTACTACTTTAAGAAGCCAATCGAGTTTATAAGCAGGGATAGAAGCCAGCCCTTACTAGCTACTTCTTTGATGCCTCCCGAGCAGAGGAATGAAATATCCAATCTTGTCGGAAAGAAGGGTGGAAGGGCGGATGGTTGTTCGGTTGGTTAATACCTTAAGTAGGAATCAGAAAGAAGCTAGCTACTGCCTAAGTCCATCAAATGCTGGCCGACTGCTTCCCTTGATGGATCTTATTCCCGACCGACATCAGTTGATCCTGGCCGGTTGGTTATGGATTAAAGGATGGTAGGAATCAAGAGCGGATAAGATTCTCGCCAATTTCAAGGCTTGAGGTGGAAGTCAATCAAATGCAGGCAACGAAGAATCCATCGAGGAATCTCAACTCCTTGGTTCGGAAGCAGCATCGGTGGGAAATTTAATCCTACTATTGATTTGATTGAACTGGTCGGATGCTTCCCTGTAGGAATCAGAAATAGAATGCTACTAAAGTGGTCGGTCGCTGAATCAGAAACCCGGGGGGACAGAAGGGAAAGAAAGAGAGGCAACTTACTTATAGGGAAAAAGCGGGCGGTAAACAAACTTCAGCAAGAGTGAAGTAAACAGAAGGATGAAGTAAGTGCAACAAGGGCCAGTCAAGGAGAAAAAGGACCTTCACTCTCGTTCTCTGTCTTCGAGTCTTGGTTCAGTTCGTTCCTCTCTCGCCCTATCTTACTAATAATAATAAAGGAGTTGATCCTACATTCCGTGTAGCAATCAATGTCTGGGGACAT